TCGCATAGCTTCATAATAATTCTGTAAAGCTTCCGCATAATTTCCTTCGGATTGAGCCGACATCCGTTACGGTCGTCATTCGATTCAAAGAATCTCCGTTTCAGAACCGTACATGAGATTTTCATCTCATACGGCTCCTCCTTTATGTGCATAATGATAATAATACATGGAATCAAAAAGACTGAAATATTCTCATTATAAACTAAGCGGGGCTGGTGTTTTTACAAGAAATCTCTAGCCAACCTTCTTGTAGAAGATCTTTCCTTAACATCAAGCATGTTGGTATTAGATAAAAAAAGTTACTCCAACAATTTCTTTGTCTTCAACGCCCTTTAATTTGCAGGAATTAGTCACTTCAACAGTCTTCGATGGTTATACGGGTATCCAAAATACGAACGAGATGGATGTTTGTTGTCCCGACCATTGTTAGTCCCGATCCTGATAAGGAAAAGGGATAATTTATAACAAAGTTTTCGTGTGTTGATTCCTAGGAGTAGTGCTTCTTCCCCTATGCCCCCTATTGGTACTAGTGGAGTAGGGTTGACCTAACCCATAGGTGTAACCTTTCGCTCAATACTCTAGAATCGACAATTGAAGCATCTGAGGCTGCATTAATCGGGGATACACGACAGAAGGCGTTGTTTTATTTACAAACTTCACCTTCAACAAGCGTAGATTTATTTCCATAATTTTTTTCTTCCTATCCCGAATAATGTTGTCTTTCTCTTAAGACTGAGAGCGGTAAAAATATAAAAAAAAAATAATCAAATCGCACCATCTCTGTAATAGGTGAATGCCTCTTTTTCTCCCGAAGTTGTCGGAATTATTCGTAATAAGATATTGGCTACAATTGAAAAGGTTTTATCAATAAAATTTCCATTTATCCCAGATCTAGACATAGGTGTATTAATTCTATAATTTATTTTAATTCCCTTTCGTGAGAAAACGATCCCACAAACAAAGGAATTGTGCAGTACGAAATAACATAAAAACGGATTCATTAAAATAAAAAGAAAGACCTTTTACTCAAATTGTTTCTTTTTGACAGGAATCAATAAAAAAAAATCCGGGGGCGGTTCATGAATTTGGAATAAATTTATGGGTTAAGAAGTTGGAGTAAAGAGTTGTTGTTGAAAAATCTAAAACTGGAAAGGAATTTTATAATTTTTATGAAAATTGAATAATAGTGTAAACTAAATAGAATCATGATTTAAAGGTATCCATTAAACACAGTCTAAAAAAAATATATCGATCATTGGATTCGTTTCAATTGAGTGATTTAATCCGGTATAAATATTAGAAAGGGCGGAAACACCATCTTCGCAAACATGAATAGATATATATCCTTATTTTACAATTTTTGGATTTATCTTTATCCCCAGCCTCGGAGGAAGGATTTTTCTTTGATGAAAAGTTTTCTATTTTTAGAGTTAAAATTGAATGTACATACCTATCCAAAATAATATGAATAATATGAATGACTCACTATTCACTCGGTTTTTGGGCCATAATCATTATGTGGGAGAGATGGCCGAGTGGTTCAAGGCGTAGCATTGGAACTGCTATGTAGACTTTTGTTTACCGAGGGTTCGAATCCCTCTCTTTCCGTACTCGTCAACTGATTCACCAATGTTACTGACTGCAATGCATCAAATAAGAATGGATACTCCAACAGTTAGACCTTTCTTTGATATAGATTATCTATCCCTACCCCGAATTTCTGTGGTACGAAAAATACTGGACAAAATCGACAAGGAATGAAAATACCCTACCGATCTATGATACATGAATAAGAGAAAAATCCCCAGATGAAACCCCTTACCTTACTTACCCCCGGTCCCTTTACTTAAGCCAAAACTAAGGGGGCAAAATTGCCCGAACCCTTGTTATTTTAGTTAGGGTTAAGTCTGACGAGAGTAATATTCTACAACTAGCAATTCGTTTATTTTCAAACCGACCCATTTACTATCTATTATTTGATTGACTAATCCTTCATATTGGAATGGGTGAAGAGTCAAATGTTTTGGTAATTCCTCACGGGGGGGTGAATCAAGATAATTTTGAATCAGAGCCCTGGATTTTTGCTCATCCCTCACTGTAATAATATCTCGGGGTTTGCAGCGATAACTTGGTATATCTACTATACGACCATTAACTAAAATATGTCTGTGGTTAACTAATTGGCGGGCTTGAGGAATAGTCGAAGCCATACCTAATCGAAAAAGGATGTTATCTAAACGCATTTCAAGTAATTGTAGTAAAACCTGACCTGTTGATCCTTTGGCTTTTCCGGCGATCCGAACGTATTTAAGTAATTGTTGTTCTGTAAGACCATAATGAAAGCGCAATTTTTGTTTTTCTTCTAAACGAATACGGTATTGAGATTTTTTGCCGGGGCGCGATTGGTTTCTAAGATCGCTTCCGGTTCTAGGCTTTTTACTAGTTAGCCCCGGTAAAGCCCCCAGACGACGGATTTTTTTGAAACGAGGTCCTCTGTAAC